ACTTACAAAAAAAATTCTACCCATAACATCTATGTCAACTTTTGTCTGACTACTTATTTCTTTCTAGATGATCCCTCTAGAAGAGAGTAATTCTAACAATCTTTCTAGTTACTTCGTTCTCTATTTTTATTTGAGACGGTCCTGAGGAAAGGGATTTTGTTTCCACCGAGCTAAAAAAACGGGTCGATGCCTCTAGTAAACCAGAGTCATCATTTAATAGCTATTTTTATTCAATTTTGTATTTGTAAAGCAAAAATTGAAGATTTAGTTACGATTAGAAACCTACTTGCTATCTTTATCCATGGATCCTTTACTCATACTGATTCAATTGGAAGTATTAATCCAATTCCAAAATTATGTTTCGTAATTTCATAATCCAATTTGTCACTTTCTAAGTGATCCTTGGATACAAATCACGAGAATGTATATTTTTTCTCGAATCCGTGATTGAGAGGTAAAGGATTAAATCCTTTTCTTTTTTCAAATAAAGTTTTTGGTCGGAATACGAATCAAACCGAAAACAAAGACCCTTTAACTAGCAAAGGGTTAAAAAAACGAATCACACTTTTACCACTAAACTATACCCGCTACAATTCGATTATTGTATACAACTGGACCTTTTGTCGAACCGGAAAATGGGTATAATAAGATGGGATCATCAAAGAATCCAAAAATTTAGCGTATTTACCCTCTTTTTTTTCGTTTTCGCGGATGGAAATAGTCCTTCTTCTTTTTTTGTTCGTGCTTGAATATTGCCTATTCCCTTTTTTATATATTTTATATTTATATATTTATAATATATTTATATAATACTAACTTTATAATATATATATAATATATAATAAAGTTTATATAATACTATACTGTATTTATATATATAAATATATAATACTATAATATATATATATATAATACTAAAAATACTAAGCATTTTTGTTTTCAAATCAGATAAATGAAAAATTATCATTATTTTTCTATAATTAGTTGGAACAAAACAAAAAGAGGCCCGGCTGGGTACTGACCAGACCAGGCCGTGTCAATAACAATAAGAAGGGTCTTTCGAACAAAATACGAAGGGGTCGCTTTTGGTTTTCTTTATATTGTTGGCACTTTCGAGCCCTTCTCTTTATTTATTCTTTATTTATCGAAAAAAAAATTACTGATAAAAATGGTACATATCTATATAATAGAGAAAGAAATACTCTTTATTTTTTTTTATGTGTAATCTAACCCAATTTTCAATTAGGAGAGATGGCTGAGTGGACTAAAGCGGCGGATTGCTAATCCGTTGTACGAGTTATTCGTACCGAGGGTTCGAATCCCTCTCTTTCCGCTTCCCTTGATGACTTTATTTATTTATTTATTTTTTTTTTCAAATTTGGCAAATCGTTTGTTTTTATATAAACAAAAAATCCGAAGAAAATAGAAAAGAAAAACCCTTATTCTTCGCGCCCAGGATTACGTCCAGGATCATTAGATAGGAATCCAAAGATGAAGAGAGAAACAAAAAATATCACTACTGTGTAAACGAAGAGTTTGAGAGTAAGCATTACACAATCTCCAAGATAATTAAAAAAAAAAGAGAATAGATCCTCCATTTTTCTACCACATATCCTATTTGGATATCAAGAGCCGAGTTTCTTTCTAGAAAAAATCACGAACTTTCGAGGAAATCTAGGAAATTTGTAAGAAATTTTTCAATTTAAATAATTTATTAAAAAATTTAGATTTTAGATATTTTAGATTAAGGATCTTATCGAAAACTTACAGCAGCTTGCCAAACAAAAGCTAAGAGAAAAAAGAACACGGGTATGACTGGCATAACATCTACGATTGGGTTCAAAAAAGCGTAGGCCTCGGGCAATTTTCCGAAGAAAAAACTACTTGAATAAAAGGCAGAATTAAGACAGATACAGATCAAACTAAAGATATTAAGCATAACAGACATTTTGTTCTTGGAGATAATTGCATTTTGATTGAATTATTGATATGATATAAGGAAAAAGGGGAAAATTTAGGTAGACAAAAAATCCTTCTTTTCTTTTGAACTCACCCAATCAAAAATCCTCCAATTCTCAAAAGAGAATAGAGGAAATCATACTTTCATACAATATCTTAATTGAATTATATCTAATGATCAATAAATTAAGTTTAATTCTATATAATTCTATATTAATCCATATAATTAATCTATATTAATAAATAAATAGAATTCTATATTAATTATATTAATAAAAAAAATCCTAGTAATAATCTAAATATCTATAGAATAAATTAGATTGGAGTTGACAAATAACGAATACTGTAATATAATTTACTATTAAATAGTACTATTTTTTTTTTTACTAATTATAATTTATAATTATACTTTAGTAGTATGGTTACTTTCTTAGTATCGTTTAGTAGTATCGAAAGTAGTTTCGAATAGAAACCTAAATGGGGCGTGGCCGAGTGGTAAGGCAACGGGTTTTGGTCCCGCCATTCGAAGGTTCGAATCCTTTCGTCCCAGAGCATATTCATTATCTTAGAATAGAATAAAGATTTTGTTGAATGGGGTAACGTCTAATGTTAGCTGGAATTTCTTTCTTTTTTTTTTATCTTTTATGCATGAATCATATCTTTTTTACACAAACTGAATTGAATCGCGTACAAATGACACGCAAATGTAATTGACTCTATTTCTGATCCAGGTAAATTGGGAACATCGGTTCCCAGAGTTGGAATTAAAAAAAAAAGGGGGGGTCTTTTCATCCTATGCTCCATCCCATCTTGTTTCGGGAAGTTAGTTATTTAGAAAAACATTCCGTCCCATATTGATTTTCTATTTTATCAATATTTGGATTTTAAGGATCCTATCTATTATTTCGTATCCTAGAAACTATATTTTTAGGAATTTTTATATAGATTTATTAATTCTAACTATTTTGGTACTAATGAAATTCATTCAAAGCCTATAGGATTAATTCTCCTAAGGGGTTAGACTAAAATAAAAAAAAGGAGCAACTTAATTTGGACTTGTTGGGATTTGTACCTAGCCAGTCCGCATCCCCGAGCATAATTCCCATTTTTTTCTCTTATGTCCCATTAGTCCTGTAGTACCCCGGGGGCGAATACATTAACCGAAGATATTAAAATTTCTGTGTCTGCCTGAATTGCATTAACAAAAATCAAATTATAAAATTATATATGTAATTATATATCTATCCGAATCCGATGTATTTTCTTTGAATAAGTATTTCGTGTTTGGCCCTAATAAATAATTGTAAATTTATGTAACACTTAAAAGGGGGTCTTTTATGTTTTATATCTTTTATTCTCTTTTATTCACTTTCTATTCTATTATGTATGGATATTATATTATGTATGGAAAGATTCGATTAGCGAAATCTTGCTGAACTACACAGCTTAAACAAAATAAAAAAAAATGAGGAAATGTTTAACGTATATGTATCCTTCTATTCTATTTATTCTATTTTTGTGAAAAAGGTTTTTGACCCCCTCGATTTTGAATTTAAAAATGAAAATATTTAACAAATATTTAACCCTAACTTTTAATCTATTACTAACTTTTAATCTATTATTAACTATATTATTAAATAGAAATTCTTTTTCATTTTAAATTAAGAGGACTTGCTAAAACTTATTCATAAACCTCTTTACCGATTTGTAGCTATATTCTTTATTTACCGATCTATAGCTATATATAAAATCTCTCTTCTATATTCTAAAGAACATTATAGAACAAAGGGATATAGATTACGATGTCTACAAACCAATGACTATTCATGATTCCATAATTGAATCAATTCCATACTGGTTCCAAATTAGAGGGATGTTATGGTAAAACTTCGTTTGAAACGATGTGGTAGAAAGCAACGTGCGACTTGAAGGACACGATCCATTGTGGATTCTTTCTTATATCCACCATTTTCAATTTCTATAGGAATGAGGGTGCTCTTGGCTTCGACATCCGTTGGTAACCTAAATAGTCCACGATGGAGCTCGAGTAGAAAGTATTAATTCATTTCTCAGGACAAGAATCTAGGGTTAATGCAAATCAATAAATTGGAGCAACTTCGTGAATATATCTTCGATATAGAAATGGAAGGGATCCCATTCGAGCAAGTTTCCAATTCAAAAGGAAAATTTCTTGGAATTAATCAAACCCTTTCGATCCAAAGTGTATCACGCGGGAATCTATTGTCCGTAGGATTCTTTGATAGAAGGAAATAAAAAAAAGGGGTATGTTGCTGCCATTTTGAAAGGATTAAGAAGGACCGAAGTAATGCCTAAACCCAATGATTTAAAACAAAGATAAAGGATCCCAGAACAAGGAAACACCGTTTTAATCGTCTCACTAACTGGGCCAGACTTAAGAATCCAAATAGATTTTAACCGAGACAAACAAAAAAGGGGGTAAAGACCACTCAATAAACGAAAGATTCTCTTTTGAATTATTGGAGAGTTATCTAACTTGAGTTATGAGTAAGAATGGTTTTTTTTATAAAAGAAGAAGAAAAAACAGACTTAAACTCCAGTCTAATTGATTTGATGATTTTATAGAACCTTTTGTCATTTATGGAATTTATTCGAATTCCATACCATAGATAAAACTTCAAATCCAATTCTTTTTTTTTTCTCGAGCCGTACGAGGAGAAAACTTCCTATACGTTTCTAGGGGGGGTGTATTGTTCATCTACATCTATCTCAATGAGTTGTCTATCGAATCGTTGCAATTGATGTTCGATCTCGAAGAGAAGGAAAAGATCTTCAGAAACTAGGTTTTTATGATCCGATAAAGAATCAAACTTATTTAAATGTTCCCGCCATTCTCTATTTCCTTGAAAAAGGGGCTCAACCTACAGGAACTGTTCAGGATATTTTAAAAAGGGTGGGGGTTTTTAAGGAATTTTATTCTAATCAAACGAAATTCAATTAAGGATTAAGGAAATACAAAAAAGGGGGGCAGTTATTTGTATATAACTTTGGATAACCTTTCT